ATCTCTTCTATACGGTTCGTTTTATATATAATGGTTCATTTTATATATAGCATATTGATTTTTTATTGCATATTTCTTTTGTTTTTTAGTTAGGAATTTAGCCTAAACAAAAAAAAGAAATACAAATGATCTTGGACAAGAGTATATGATCATATATGTATTCCAATAAGGAAGGAGGATTTTGAATGCGGGATATAAAAACATATCTCTCTGTAGCACCCGTGCTAAGTACTCTATGGTTTGGTGCTTTAGCAGGTTTATTGATAGAAATTAATCGTTTATTCCCAGATGCTTTGTCATTCCCTTTTTTTTAATTCTAGTGAGTGTTATGCGCGGAATAGAATTCTTCGTGACATGACCAAAATTTTCCCCTTTTCAATCCAATCCTTTTTTAGTATTGGATGGAAAAAGAAAGAAAAGGTGGATTGGGTTGAACCTCAGAGTCATGAAAAATGAGGTAAATCCCATTTTGGAAAACATGAATTCAATTAAAAGACGTATCCAAGCTAAATAAGACTTCAGAAATTAGAGCATAGAAAAAGGCTGGGCTGGCTACTTAAATGAAAAGATTTCGAAGCAAAATCTTTGCTAATTCGACAAGGATTGTATTATTTAATTATTTCTCTATTTTTTATTACTGAATTTAATAATTTCCAAAATTTTTTATTCTAATGGATTTTATTCTTCTTCTTCGGATTCAAATATAGAAGAATAAAAGAATTAAGTCGAAGAATTAAATTAAGTCAATCCAAAAAGGAAAGGAGGTTTTCATGGCCAAGGGGAAAGATGTTAGAATAAGAGTTATTTTGGAATGTATCAGTTGTGTTCGAAAAGGTGCCAATGAGGAATGGACGGGAGTTTCTAGATATTCTACTCAAAAGAATCGCCACAATACACCCGGTCAATTAGAATTCAAAAAATTTTGTCGTTATTGTCGCAAGCATACGACTCATCACGAAATAAAGAAATAGGAACATAATAGAGTAAGAACTTCATATTTAATATAGAAATAAAACATAGATAGAATACAAAATAAAAATAAACTTAGCTGATTTAAGGTAGATATTATTTCATATGTATAGAGGGTATTCATATACTATAATATGAATCAAATAAGATATGGATCAAAGAAAGACTACTTCTTCTGCATCCTAAATTAATAAAATAAAGAAATGGATTTTTTTTTCAAATTTTTAAATAAGGAATAAATCATGTATACATCTAAACAACCTTTTCATAAATCTAAGGAACCCTTTCGTAAATCCAAGCAAACTTTTCATAAATCCAAGCAAACCTTTCGTAAATCCAAGCAAACTTTTCGTAAATCCACACAACCTTTTCGTAAATCCAAACAACCTTTTCGTAGGCGTCCTCGGATTGGCCCAGGAGATCGAATTGATTATAGAAACATGAGTTTAATTAATCGATTTATTAGTGAACAAGGGAAAATATTATCGAGACGAATAAATAGATTAACCTTGAAACAACAACGATTAATTACTCTTGCGATAAAACAGGCTCGTATTTTATCTTTCTTACCGTTTCGTAACTATGAGAACGAAAAGCAATTTCAAGCGCAGTCAATTTCAATAATTACTGGTTCTAGACCCAGAAAAAATAGACATATTCCTCAATTAACGCAAAAGTACAATTCCAATCGAAACTTAAGAAACTACAACCAGAATTTAAGAAACAACAATCGGAACTTAAGTTCCGATTGTTGATGTTTTATTTGAAAGGGCCAGACCTATATATATATTATAAAGAAAGTAATCCAGCTCGTTGATTCCTACCACTTAATCTTAATTTATTGTATATTCCCGGAGAGGGAACTCCGGGAATTCGGTTTTTATTATTCCAGTATATTACTTTATTTATTCCTTTAATTGATGATCTTTATTTTATTGGAAATCGTGTAAAGATTATTTGGATTTGATACAGCTACTTGTGCAAGCATTTTACGATTAAGAATCAATTTATTTTTGTACAGGTTGTGTATTAATTTACTATAACTATTGAATACTTTATATATCCGCGTTGCTGCGTTTATCCGAGTGATCCACAAACGACGAAAATCCCTCTTTTGCCTACCTCTATCTCGATGAGAGGAAACAAAAGCTCTTTTTACCTGTTGAGTAATCAGTCGATTAAGTCTTAAATGAGCCCCTCTAAAGTTTGAGGCAAATGAACGCATTTTTGTTCGCCGTCTCCGGGCTATATATCCTCGCGGAACTCTGGTCATTGAATCAAATTAACCTTAATGAATAACTAATTATTTTTCTTCTTTTAGCCATCCTTTTTCCCATTAATAATAAAACGAATTATTCCGATATATAAAATATTAATTCCAATGGCTTTTGCTATAGTAACCTTCCCAACCACGATTTTTTATTCTACTCCCTTCAGTTATTTCGCATAGAAATAACAAATTAATTCTAACGATACTAACAAAAATAGTGGGTTCCATCGTTTCTATGGTTCCCTTTTAAACGGTGAGGCCCTCTCTATACACCGGAGCCCTTTCTTTCATCAAAAGGTATTGTGAACTTGTATAGTTCACATTCTTTGGCTCTACCTATTCATTATAGAGTAAATAGCTCTTTTCACAATAAGAGTTATCCATACAGTGACGGTATTTAATTATGAAAGTTGGCTAAGTAGCTGACCCTGTTAGTCCGTTCTTTTAAGATAAAAGAAAGATCATAAGCCTTTTTCTTTTTATTACTATTTCCTCCGCTTAATGGATAACCATTTGCTACCAATGGGGGAATTGCTTCTTATTTCCAATTTAGATAATTGGATTTGCACCAAAGGAAACCAGAAATTCCATATACCATATAAATCTAGGATAGAGAAGCTCTATCCTATTCATTGGTACCAGTCATTAATACTTCAACATTTTATTTATTTGTATTTGTTTGAAGTCATGATTTGAACGAGTCGCACATACACCCTAGCACATGTTCCTCGACGCTGAGGACATCCCTTAAGCGCGGCCGTTTTTCTAGCATTTCGTATTGGCTGTCTTGCGTTTCTAATAAGTTGTTTAACCGTAGGCATATTGTATGTATATAGAAAAAAATGGATTGGTTTAGATCCATCTTAACCTGATGATTGATCATCGTGAAGTCTTTCTATATTTCTATTAAATTGAAAACCCTAATTTAGGTTTGAAATAACTTTACAAGAAATTGGGCCACTACCAATCCTTAAACATTTCTGGAAACCACACTGGATTAGTATCGCAGTGTTCATCAATCATTTCATCCCCTACAATATCGACAAGTCCATAAGCTTTGGCTTCGTCTGCTGACATAAAAACATCCCTTTCCATGTCTTCGGATACAACCCAAAAAGGTTTGCCTGTTCTTAGTGCATAAACCCTTGTGATCATTTCGCGAACTTTGTGTAGCTCTTCTACTTCTAGTAAAAATTCAGGTGTCCTTGCCCGATAATAAGCACTAGCGGGTTGGTGAAGCATAATCCTCGCGTGAGGGAATGCTATACGCTTGGTAGGTTCTCCTCCAAGTAGAATGAAGGACGCCATGGACGCGGCTATTCCGAGGCATATTGTATATATATCTGGTGTCACCGTTTGCATCGTATCAAAAATTGCCATTCCTGAGATTAGCCACCCGCCTGGGGAGTTTATAAACAAAAAAATATCACTAATTCCATCTTCTATACTGAGATATACCATGAGACCCGTAATATGATTCGTGATCTCGCAACGAATCTCTTGACCTAAAAAAAGTGTCCTTTCTCGATACATAACATTGTATAAGTCAACCCAAGTCGCTTCTTCATCTCCGGGAATCCGGTAAGGTACTTTTGGAACACCAATGGGCATATTAGATTAATATTATTAAATTTAAGTAAGAAAACTACACTTTAATATGGAAACGTAAGAATGGAAGACAAAGAAAAAATCTGCAGTTTATTGTCTTCTTTTTTATTCTTATTCTATATGAATACTATGGATTCTATTAATATGTAGATTGAAATAATACATAGATTGAAAAGTTATACATATAAGGAAGGTAAGACAGATTTAATAAATAAATAAAAAGGAATCGGTGATTTGAATGATAAACAAAGAAGGGTAGAGATCCTTTTTTTGTTTTTTCCAAATGGGCCAAGTTACCCATTGCATATTGGCACTTATCGAGTATAGAATAGATCTGCTTCTCTTTCTTCTTATGAACAGAATAGGCTTCTTATTTTTAATGTAATGAAATAAATATTCACGCTTTCTGACACAGAATCCCCTAGAAGGGTTAGGTACATAGGATATGGATAGTCTTTTCCAATGCGATAAAATAAAGCGACATCGTGTCTATTTTTCTTTGCTAAAGAGGTATTTCCATGGGTTTGCCTTGGTATCGTGTTCATACTGTCGTATTGAATGATCCGGGTCGATTACTTGCGGTGCATATAATGCATACAGCTCTAGTTTCTGGTTGGGCTGGCTCGATGGCTTTATACGAATTAGCAGTTTTTGATCCCTCTGATCCTGTTCTGGATCCAATGTGGAGACAGGGTATGTTCGTCATTCCCTTCATGACTCGTTTAGGAATAACCGATTCGTGGGGTGGTTGGAGTATTTCGGGAGGAACTGTAACAAATCCGGGTATTTGGAGTTATGAAGGTGTGGCAGGTGCGCATATTGTGTTTTCTGGCTTGTGTTTCTTGGCAGCTATCTGGCATTGGGTATATTGGGACCTAGAAATATTCTCTGATGAGCGGACAGGAAAACCCTCTTTGGATTTGCCCAAGATCTTTGGAATTCATTTATTTCTTGCAGGGGTGGCTTGCTTTGGGTTTGGTGCATTTCATGTAACGGGTTTGTATGGTCCTGGGATATGGGTGTCCGATCCTTATGGACTAACTGGAAAAGTACAAGCTGTAAATCCAGCGTGGGGTGCAGAAGGTTTTGATCCTTTTGTTCCGGGGGGGATAGCTTCTCATCATATTGCTGCGGGTACATTGGGCATATTAGCGGGCCTATTCCATCTTAGTGTCCGTCCGCCTCAACGTCTATACAAAGGATTACGTATGGGCAATATTGAAACCGTACTTTCCAGTAGTATCGCTGCTGTTTTTTTTGCAGCTTTCGTAGTTGCTGGAACTATGTGGTATGGGTCAGCAACGACCCCAATCGAATTATTTGGGCCTACTCGTTATCAGTGGGATCAGGGATACTTTCAGCAAGAAATCTATCGAAGAGTTAGCAATGGGTTAGCCGAAAATCTTAGTTTATCAGAAGCTTGGTCTAAAATTCCCGAAAAATTAGCCTTTTATGATTATATTGGTAATAATCCTGCAAAAGGGGGATTATTCAGAGCGGGCTCAATGGACAATGGGGATGGAATAGCTGTTGGATGGTTAGGGCATCCCGTCTTTAGAGATAAAGAAGGACGCGAGCTTTTTGTACGCCGTATGCCTACTTTTTTTGAAACATTTCCGGTTGTTTTGGTAGATGAAGAGGGAATTGTGAGAGCAGACGTTCCTTTTAGAAGAGCAGAATCAAAATATAGTGTTGAACAAGTAGGCGTAACGGTGGAGTTCTATGGTGGCGAACTTAATGGAGTAAGTTATTCTGATCCTGCTACTGTAAAAAAATATGCAAGGCGTTCTCAATTAGGGGAAATTTTTGAATTAGATCGGGCTACTTTGAAATCAGATGGTGTTTTTCGCAGCAGTCCAAGGGGTTGGTTTACTTTTGGTCATGCTACCTTTGCTTTGCTTTTCTTTTTCGGACACATTTGGCATGGCGCTAGAACCTTGTTCCGAGATGTTTTTGCTGGTATTGATCCAGATTTGGATGCTCAAGTGGAATTTGGAACATTCCAAAAAGTTGGAGATCCTACTACAAGGAGACAGGTAGTCTGATACACATTGCTATGGTATCTTTCATCTATCTTTTTTGATTTAACATGGGAAACATCTCCCTACCTTTCTTTTACTCTTTTTCTTTCTTTATATGGGAAATGATCCCAAATGACAAATGAATAGGTGTGGAAGTTATAATTGTAAATAAACCACGATCGAATCTATGGAAGCATTGGTTTATACGTTCCTTTTAGTTTCGACTTTAGGGATAATTTTTTTCGCTATTTTCTTCCGAGAACCACCTAAGGTTCCGACTAAAAGAATAAAATAAATTCATTGAAGTAAGAAGTCTCCCCAGATGGGGAGACTTCTTACTTCAATTAGTCCCCGTGTTCTTCGAATGGATCTCTTAATTGTTGAGAGGGTTGCCCAAACGCGGTATATAAGGCATACCCAGTAAAGCTTACAAGTAAACCAGATATGGAGATGGCGACTAAAGTTGCTGTTTCCATTTTTATAGAATTTCAAGATTACAATGGATCTAAGAAAAGATCGTGTATTTACAACTACAACGGAATAGTATACAAAGTCAACACCAATGATTAAATAGAATTTATGGCTACACAAACCGTTGAAGATAGTTCTAAACCTAGGCCAAAACGAACAGGTGCAGGTAGTTTATTGAAACCCTTGAATTCGGAATATGGGAAAGTAGCTCCGGGTTGGGGGACTACTCCTTTTATGGGGGTCGCAATGGCTTTATTCGCAATATTCCTATCTATCATTTTAGAAATTTATAATTCTTCTGTTTTACTGGACGGAATTTTAACGAATTAGGTTTCTACTAACTAAAATTACGAAGTCATAGTTTTTTCATCCAAAAAAGGCTTTCCACTTTAAGCTCTACATTTCTAGACATTCTGGTAGTTCGACCGCGGAATTTTTTGTTTCGGTATCTCTGGAATATGAGTGTGTGACTTGTTAGAATTGATCCTATTGATAATACATAGAAGGGGCCTGTTATCTCTATCAAGATATTCTAATTCGTCAGATATTATTTATTCTAGTATCTGGAACACGAAATAGATAGAGTGGATCAAAAAAAATGGAACTATGATTCATACTCACTATTCAGACCTCGCAACCAGACTGAAAAAAAATTCAAGTAGTTTTAAAATAAAAAAAGAAATTTTCTTCCTTCCAATTTTGTTTGCCCAAAAGACAACTTTTTTTCTATCAATTTTGTCGAGTCATTACACTGATTCCATAAATGATTATCAAGCGGTTTTTATTCGAAGAACCCTTGCCTTTTGTTTAGCTTGAGACTCAATCATCGTGGCTCTAGTATGAATCTAAGGTTTTAATTGAACTGATTCATAGGATCGCAACAAGATAATTTCTATCAGAAAACTACTAGAATTTTTGTTTTATTTATTTACTAGTAAAACAAGAGTAAATCCGCAAAAAGAAATCAAAAATAAAATAGGGAAGAGAAAAGTCAAGAGGCCTCTAATGACCAACATAAGGGAAAGGAAGAAAGACAGATGAGCCAACTTGATATTTTTTGGCATTATCATCACAAAGAAGATATTTCGGATTTTTCTTATTTCATATCTTCAAGGCAAATTGGCCCAATCCAGTGGCTGATGAAGTTTTGAACCTTTTTTCTAATATTCGGTGAAAATTTGTGTGTTTCTGCTTGAGCCGTACGAGATGAAATTTTCATATACGGTTCTTAGAGGGGGGCTTGGGTTAGTTACCTATCTCAATAAAGTATATGATTGGTTTGAGGAACGTCTTGAGATTCAGGCAATTGCAGATGATATAACTAGTAAATATGTTCCTCCTCATGTCAACATATTTTATTGTTTAGGGGGAATTACACTTACTTGTTTTCTAGTACAAGTCGCTACCGGTTTTGCTATGACTTTTTACTATCGCCCAACCGTTACAGAGGCTTTTTCCTCGGTTCAATACATAATGACCGAGGCCAACTTTGGTTGGTTAATCCGATCAGTTCATCGATGGTCAGCAAGTATGATGGTTCTAATGATGATCCTGCATGTATTTCGTGTGTATCTCACGGGTGGATTTAAAAAACCCCGCGAATTAACTTGGGTCACAGGTGTGATTTTGGCTGTATTGACTGCATCATTTGGTGTAACCGGTTATTCTTTGCCTTGGGATCAAATTGGTTATTGGGCAGTCAAAATTGTGACAGGTGTACCTGATGCGATTCCGGTAATAGGATCGCCTTTAGTGGAATTATTACGTGGAAGTGCTAGTGTGGGCCAATCTACTTTAACTCGTTTTTATAGTTTACATACCTTTGTACTGCCTCTGCTTACTGCCGTATTTATGTTAATGCACTTTCTAATGATACGTAAGCAAGGTATTTCGGGTCCTTTATAGGAAAGGCATATCGTAGAGAATTCTAATTCTCATATATCATATCGGGTAGGTTGTGGTATTTCATTGCTACAAACATGGGTTATTGTAAAATAACACATGTCATTTGGATACTTCTCTTCAACTCCGAAGTATTTTGATACAATACAAATAGTTGAAGTGAATTTTACAAAAGAAAATAAGGCGGATTATGGGAGTGTGTGACTTGAATTATTCATTTAGCCATGCGGATAAAGAATTGGATCTGCCACATTAGAATTCACAACCAAAGGTGTCTCCGCATCCAATCAACACATAAGTCCCCTACTTAGGAAGTATAGGCTGGTTCACTTGAGGAGAATTTTTTCTATGATCATACCCCAACCATGTCATCCATGAAGAGGCTCCGTAAGATCCCATAGAGTAGAAATGAAATAAGTCATGTGACATGATCCAATTCTCTATTTTTTACACATACTTTTTATTATAGTATGGAAATGCATTCATTTTCTTTGCATCGATTGTGATCCGCAATACTATCGGAGTAAAAGAAGGGATCTAAGGAAGAACATAGGCTAAACTTTTTTTTATTAATAACAAGTAAATACTTTGTTTGGACGTAAGAAACTCGCAATATTGAGGAGATAAACACCAACTAATCAAGAGACATGAGACAATCCACAAAGCAATTGATCATGATCAAATTTATAAGCCCACTTGGATATTGAGCATTTACCCATAAGAATAGGATTCTTTTCAATGAGTAGTTGTAGGTGCAATTTCGGAAAATGGAATCTGATAAAGCTTTTCTTGCCTAGAGTCATTAAGTCATTATATACCTTAATTCCATTTTTGATCTTCCGCAGTCTTTTTTCTTTCATTCTTGCTCGAGCCGGATGATGATAAATTCTCATGTCCGGTTCCTTTGGGGGATGGATCCTAAAGAGTTCACCTATCCCAATAACAAAGAAACCTGACTTAAATGATCCTGTATTAAGAGCAAAATTAGCAAAAGGGATGGGACATAATTATTACGGGGAACCCGCGTGGCCCAACGATCTTTTATATATTTTTCCAGTAGTAATTCTAGGTACTATTGCATGTAATGTAGGTTTAGCGGTTCTCGAGCCGTCTATGATTGGTGAACCGGCGGATCCATTTGCAACTCCTCTGGAAATATTGCCCGAGTGGTACTTCTTCCCCGTGTTTCAAATACTCCGTACGGTACCCAATAAGTTATTGGGTGTTCTCTTAATGGTTTCTGTGCCAACAGGCTTATTGACAGTACCTTTTCTAGAGAATGTCAATAAATTCCAAAATCCATTTCGTCGTCCAGTAGCTACGACCGTTTTTTTAATCGGTACTGCAGTAGCTCTTTGGTTAGGTATTGGAGCAACATTACCCATTGATAAATCCTTAACTTTAGGTCTTTTTTAGGTATTTTCAAGTAGATTCATTCAACCGTGAAGTACCATGAATAGGTATCTAGGAAATAGTTACTTCCAAGTGAATTTTCCCTAGATACCTAAAATCCTTTTTATTTTTATTATGATCCATTTCGCGAAAATATAGATTGCGCCAAAGATGCAAAATTGTTTTCTTTTTATTCTAACTCGAAAAAGAAGAAGAGCAAAAAATTGCAATGGATTTAAAACGAGAGCTTATTCTTAAGTAAATCAATTGGGAGATGCTTCTCTAGAGTGTCCCATATCTGTTTCCCATCTTCCATACGAAAACTTTCAATTCTCATAAGATCCCCCTCAGTCTTACTCAAAAGGTCCAATAGTGTATGTATATTGGCCCTTTTGAGACAATTATACGTTCTAGAAGGCAATTCTAATTGATCAATAAAAATACAATTCAATGGAATTCCTTTTTTGTTTTTCTTTAGATTAGTTAATCTTTTTTGAAAAGTAAAAAGGGGTGGAGTAAACCTGCTTTTATTTTCGTCGAAACAAGTACCCTCTTCTTCCGCGTGTAGAAAAGGGAGAAATAAATCAATCAAATTACGAGAAGCCTCATAAAGCGCTTCCTTAGGGGTTAAACTTCCATTAGTCCATATTTCTAGAAAGAGTATCTCGTGTTTTTCATTTCCATTCCCGCAAGAAAAAATACTATAATTCACATTTCGAACAGGCATGGATACAGCATCTATAGGATAACTTCCATCTTGATAGTTGTTTCTAAGTTCCGTCTGATATCCACGATCTCTCTTGATCTGTAACTCAATACAGAAATCAATGGGTTCTGTCAAGTTAGCTATAGGTTGTGCCGTATCAACGATTTCTACGGAAGGCGGTAAGGTAATATCTTGAGCAGTTATATATCTAGGACCTTTGACGCAAATTGATGCGTCTCTAACTTCATAGAGATTACTTCTCAATACAATTTCTTTCAAATTTAGTAAAATTTCTTGTACGGATTCTTCAATACCTGCTATTGTAGAATATTCGTGTGGCACGCTCCCAAATTTTGCACGTGTGATACACGTTCCTTCTATTTCTCCAAGTAGCGCTCTTCGCAAGGCAATACCAACGGTGTCCGCTTGACCTTTTCTAAGCGGGGACAGAATGAAACGACCATAATAAAGACGTTTACTATCTACTCTTGATTCAACACATTTCCACTGTAGTGTTTGAGTGGACCCTGCTACCTCCTCTCGAACCATAATAGACTAGTATTATTATTTGATCATTGAATCGTTTATTTCTCTTGAAAGCGGATTAATTCTTTTACAGACGTCTTTTTTTAGGCGGGCGACATCCATTATGCGGCATAGGTGTTACATCGCGTATACAACTTAATCGTACACCACTTTTAGCAATGGCTCGTAATGCGGCATCTCTTCCACTACCAGCGCCCTTTACCATAACTTCTGCTCGTTGCAAACCTACTGTACGAATAGCATCTACTGCTGTTCTTTGACCAGCATATGGGGATGCTTTTCGTGAACTTTTGAATCCACAAGTACCCGCGGAGGACCAAAAAACCACCCGACCTTGCGGGTCTGTAACAGTTATAATTGTATTGTTGAAACTAGCTTGAACATGAATAACCCCTTTTGTTATTCTACGTGCACTCTTCCGTAAACTAAAACGTGCATTCCTACGTAACCCAATACGCACTCTCTTACGTGAACCTATTTTTGGTATAGCTTTTGCCATATTTGATTATCTCATAAATATGAGTTATAAATAACAAAAAGAAAAAAAGATACAAAGATATCCGTTTGAGGGTCAAATATACCCTTTACTTTCAATTATTTAAAATTATTTCATTTTGAATTTGCACATTTCCGCGGGTACTTTTTTTTTACTTTTTAGAAAATAAAATAATTTTGGTTTGGAAAGATTACCCCTGTCTTTGTTTATGCTTCGGATTGGAACAAATGACTCTAATTCGTCCACGCCTACGAATCAATCGACATTTTGTACAAATTTTACGAACAGAAGCTCTTATTTTCATATTTCCGTATCCTGTCTTAAACTATCAATCTAATCTTTTGGAAAAAATAAGTTTCTTTGCTTGAATTTTGGAACTTTGAATTTATTACCCTAGAAAAAATAAAAACCTAATCCTTTGAATCTTTAGTATCCTTCAAATCTTCGATATCCTTCAAATCTTCGATATCCTTCGAGTCTTCGGTACGCTTCGAATCCTTATGGGGGAGTCTATAAATTATACGTCCCTTGCTTGAATCATAACGACTTACTTCAATTTTGACCCTATCCCCCATCAGTATTCGTATAGAACTAGACCGGATCTTTCCTGAAATATAACCCAGGATGATGGTGTCATTCTCTAGGCGAACGCGGAACATTCCGTTGGGTAGGGCTTCCGTAACTAAACCTTCGAAAGTTACTTTTGCTTCCCCCGGGTTTTTTGTTTCTCTCCTATTTTTTTTTTCTGTCATATATTTTTTCTCCTATTTTTCTATTTTGATTTTCAAATAAAAAAAACGTTGTATTTTTATTTGAAAAATAGGAAGTTCGAGATAGAATTCGGACATTATAGGCGGAGCAGTTACCATATATAACATAAGACTTCTCCCCCAATTCTGTTTAGTCGAGCCTCTCGATCTGTCATTATCCCTTGAGAAGTGGAAAGAATAACAATTCCCATTCCACCCAAAACTTTCGGAATTCCTTGATAGTTGGTATAAATTCGTAAGCCGGGTCGGCTGATACGCTTTAAAAAGGTTCTTGTTCTATATATTCCTTTTCTAGTCTTTCTCTTTTGATGTCGCAAAGTTGAAACCAAGAAATATTTGTTACTTTCCTGATGTTTCCGAACACTTTCAATAAAACCCTCTCGTAGAAGTATTTTAACAATGTTTTCGGTAATATTTGTAGATATTACTCGAACTGTTCCTTTTTTATCCATGTCTGCGTTTCTTATAGAGGTTAGTAAATCAGCAATAGTGTCCTTGCCCATAAGACTCTAATTTGAGGTTCCTCCTAATTTTTCTATAATCACCATGTTTTCTTTTCATTTTTTATTTTAAAGCATATACGTGAAACATAATCCACTAAATTTATTTTTTGATCCAAATTTAGCCTACTAATATTTATAATACTTCAGGAGCTAATGAAACTATTTTAGTAAAATTCAATTCTCTCAATTCCTCGGCGATCGCACCAAAAACGCGAGTTCCTTTTGGATTTCCTTTTTGATCAATTATAACTGCTGCGTTGTCATCATAGCGGATTATTATACCGTCTTCGCATTTGAACTCTTTACATGTACGTACAATTACCGCTCGAATTACTTCGGATCTTTCTAGAGGCATTTGGGGCACGGCGTCTTTGATTACAGCAACAATAACATCACCAATACGAGCATATCGCTGATTACCAGCAGCTCCTATGACTCGAATACACATCAATTTTCGAGCTCCACTATTATCTGCTACATTTAAAAGGGTCTGAGGTTGAATCATATTATTTTGATTTCAATTTGTTATTTCAATGCAAAAGGATGAAAGAAATATTGTCTTTCCAGAACTAAAAACTAAAAACCTGGCGTTTTTTTATCTTCAATACTTCTTATTTTAGGATTCTATATCTCTAATCGAATAAATTGACTTCGTATGGGCATTTTACTGGCAGCTATGGAGATGGCTGCTCTAGCTACAGTTTCGGATACTCCGCCCATTTCATAAAGTATTCGACCTGGTTTAACAACGGCTACCCAATATTCGGGGGACCCCTTTCCCGAACCCATACGTGTTTCCGTGGGTCTTAGTGTAACCGGTTTATCGGGAAATATACGTACCCATATTTTTCCACCACGACGTGCATATCGTGTTATTGCTCTTCTTCCCGCTTCTATCTGTCTCGCCGTGATCCAAGCGGGTTCAAGTGCTTGAAGAGCATATCTACCAAAACAAATACGATTGCCTCGGCAGGATTTTCCCTTCATTCTTCCTCTATGTTGTTTGCGAAATCTGGTTCTTTTGGGGTTATAGTCGATGGTTCTTTCTTAGTTCCATCTCTACTGCAAAACTGGACATGAGAGTTTCTTCTCATCCAGCTCCTCGCGAATGAAATGAGAAAGCGTGCAAATTTCTCTAATTTCATAATATTAAAAAATATTACGGATAGATACAGATTAATAGATAATAGAAAAAGTGAGGTTTTTTTAATATTTTTTTTGTTAAAATAGAAAAATATATAGTCAAGAAAGAGGATCTAGAATATATCTAGATGTGTATGTCTATTTATCTATTTATCTATATTTCTAGATAATGTAATCCTTCTTAAAAAAATATGTTTATTTTTACTCTTATTGAATCGCGGTTAAAGTATTCTAATTCAATAAGTATTTCGCGGGCGAATATTTACTCTTTCCTGTCTTATTTGTTAATTTATAACCTTACCAAATAAGATAATTTTTTTGGTTTGTTCCGCCATCCCACCCAATGAAGTATTAGGATTCTTTTCAATAAAATCCTATGGAGTCATAGGTTCCGTCGTTCCCACTGCTTCTCCCTGAATGGTTAGGTCTGAATCCCGCAATGGAGCTTCCTAAAAATATGTTTCCGAGTTAATTTTCTCAGTTTTACTAACTGCGGCGGCTCTTTATTATTGCTTTTAATTTTTTAGTTCTTATTTTAAGTTACGATTTCGAACTTAGTTTTATTATATTGATGCTTTATCACATTGCCTTTTATGATGCAATTCATAGACCATACATATTGGAATTCTATATCTTACTTATTTCTCTTCCTTCTTTCTATCATCCCTCCCTTTATCCACATCCCTTTAGTTTTGCTTCACAACCTAGAATCCCTTTTATTTTTTAGAGAAAAAATTACAGTTGCTACAACTATATGATAGATCTACCCATTTATGATAGAGGTATTTATTCATATAATGACTGTTTCTTAGTTAGGATCTCGACAATACGAAGCAATAGGTTGGTTATTAGTTAATTTTCTATAATTACTAAGTTTTTTTTTAAAGAAAAAACTAACGAGTCACACACTAAGCATAGCAATTATATTAAAAGATTTATAAATTTTCATAAAATCTTATAGAAAGAGGTATAATTTCTTCTTTTTTTCAGGGATTTCGGGAAAAAAGGCTCTTGCCATTTTTTGTTCTATCACTGGACAGAATGCGAAGACAAGATTAGTTATTCTTCGTCTACGAATATCCAAATTTTTACACCTAATACTCCATAGATAGTTCGAATTGGATAGCAGCAGTAATCTATTTTAGCGCGAATTGTTTGGAGGGGAAGTCTACCTTTTTTAATGCATTCGGCACGTGCAATTTCTTTTCCTCCGAGACGACCCGCTATTTTTACTTTTACTCCCTTTATATCCGCTTTTTTAGTTAATTCAATGGCTTTTTTCATTGCCTTTCGGAATGACACTCTATTTTTTAATTGGAAAGCTATATATTCTGCAAGAATGTTAGGTTGTCTGTAAGGTTCTTTAACTTTTTCGATAGCAATATTAAGTCTCTGGTTTACAGAGTGAATTTCCTTTTGTATATCTTTCTCTAATTCTTCGATTGCTCCTTTTTTCTTTAATAAATTAGGGAATCCTATATGGATTATGACGTGGATCGTATCGATTTCTTTTTGAATTTCTATATGTGTAATTACTTCGGAACTTGAGCCTGAGTCCATTTTTCTATTATGTGTAATTACTTCAGAATTAGAGTCTGATTCCACATTTCTATTCGAGCCCTTTTTCCTATTCTTTTGTATATAGTTCTTGATACAATTCCTTATTTTTTTATCTTCCTGTAGACCTTCAGAATAATTTTTTGGTTGCGCGAACCAAAAGGAATGGTGTTTTTGGGTTGTACCAAGTCTGAAACCGAGTGGATTTATTTTTTGTCCCATATTTTTCTATTCTCTTTTTTTTTTACTAGGAATTGAAATCTTACATAGATCTAAAGATTATTTGGATTTCTTTACTATATTTAGTACAATTGTTATATGACACATGGTTTTTTTTATGGGAAAACTACGCCCTCGAGCCCGAGGTCTGAATTTTTTCATAATAGTACTCCTACTGACTTCGGCTTTAGTGATGAATAAATTCGCTTTGTCGAAATCCCTATAATGAGTAGCATTTGCTGCTGCCGAATAAACCAACTTTAAGATGGGATAAGATGCTCGATAAGGCATGAGGTTCAGTATCATAACAGTTTCCTCGTAGTAACGCCAGCGAATCTCATCAAGAACTCTTTGTGCTTTGAAAACAGACATATGGATGCGTTTTTGTGCTTTGAAAACTCGCTCGAACTTAAGTAGACGATCGGTTGGAACTTTCCTTGCGAGTTTCCTTAGCCCACTTTTCTTCTTCTTTATCCTAGGGATATACTTTACTAGTTTGAAACTTGTCATAAATAAGGTTATTCCCCGCCTACCTTTTTTTTATATATTGGGTATTTCTTTTTTTTATTCTGAATCTTTCTATTCTGAATTCAGTTAACGACGAGATTTAGTATCCTTTCTTGCATTTTCATAACTCGTGAAATGCCGAGTAGGCACGAATTCCCCCAATTTGCGACCTACCATAGGATTTGTTATGTAAATAGGTATATGCTCCTTTCCATTATGAATCGCGATTGTATGACCAACCATTGTGGGTAGAATGCTAGATGCCCGGGACCACGTTACTATTGTTTCTTTCTCCTCCTTCATATTGACCTTTTCTATTTTTGCCAATAAATGATGAGCTACAAAAGGATTCGTTTTTTTTCGTGTCACAGCTGATTACTCCTTTTTTTCTTTTTAAAGAGTGGCATTCGATGTCCAATATCTCGGTCGAAGTATGGAGGTCAGAATAAATAGAATAATGATCACTGGAAAAAAGAAAAAAATGGAAAAAAGAGAAAAATCCTTTAGCTGGATAAGGGGCGGATGTAGCCAAGTGGATCAAGGCAGTGGATTGTGAATCCACCATGCGCGGGTTCAATTCCCGTCGTTCGCCCATCGCATTATTGCAAATTCCAAAAATGCAATTTTTCATATTTCTAGTTATGTATTTACTTACGGCGACGAAGAATAAAACTATCGCTATATTTTTTCCTTTTCCTAGTTCTTCTTCCAAGCGCAGGATAACCCCAAGGGGTTGTGGGTTTTTTTCTACCAATGGGGGCTTTCCCTTCACCGCCCCCATGGGGGTGGTCCACAGGGTTCATAACTACCCCTCTTACTACAGGGCGTTTACCTAGCCAACACTTAGATCCGGCTCTACCCAAACTTTTTTGGTTCACCCCAACATTACCCACTTGTCCGACTGTTGCTAAGCAGTTTTGGGATACTAAACGGACCTCCCCAGATGGTAATCTTAAAGTGGCCGATTTACCCTCTTTTGCAATCAGTTTCGCTACAGCACCTGCTGCTCTAGCTAATTGCCCACCCCTTCCACGTGTGATTTCTATGTTATGCATGGCCGTGCCTAAGGGCATATCGGTTGAAGTAGATTCTTCTTTTCTCTCAAAAAACCCCTTCCCAAACTGTACAAGCTTCTTCCAAAGCATACGGCTTTCTAGATGTATATGACGATCTCTAGACAGATGGATCTTATATGAATCATATGATGAAGTACCACATGAGTGGATATATAGGAAAGGAATCCAAACCTGCCGAATCGCTCATGTTATGATCTTCTACATCCTAGGTCTCCGCGTTCCGTCATCTGGCTTATGTTCTTCATGTAGCATTCAGATCGAATGACTCTATGAAATTACGTCGATACTTCCACATATTTTGGGTAACGTAGGAGACATCCCTATTTTCCCCCGGGGGTCTTAATTACCACTGCTTAGCTTTCAATTCGCCTCTGACCATCAAATTAAATGTGAATAACCCATCCTCCTCTCTTTGAAACAAGGGGCGCTTCCGGTTCTGTGCGTGCTTCAAACAATTTTGTCTTCTCCATATTACCATATCTCTAGAGTCAATAATTTTCTATGAGGAACTACTGAACTCAATCACTTGCTGCCGTTACTCAACAGTTTTCTGTTGAGGTCTATCCCGTAGAGGTAGTCAAATTGGATCAGTGATCGATTTCTAGGTTTCGTCGTAAACCTAATTGGTTACTTCCAATTACGTAAATCAATAGTTCAAACCGCACTCAAAGGTAGGGCATTTCCCATTGATATAGGAACTTTTGTACCAGAAACAATAGTATCTCCAATTATAGCCCCTCTGGGATGTAAAATATATCTCTTCTCACCATCCCCATAGTGTATGAGACAAATGTATGCATTTCGATTAGGGTCGTATTCTATGGTTACGATTCTACCAGATATGTCTTTTTGATTCCGTCGAAAATCGATTTTACGGTATAGGCGCTTATGACCTCCCCCTCTATGCCTTGCGGTAATGATTCCTCTGGAATTACGACCTTTACCACAACGGTGCCGTCCATGGATCAAATTATTTCGTGGATTGGATTTCACTTGCCTGTCTACGGTTCCCTTGCGTGTGCTCGGGATAGGTGTTTTGTATAAATGTTTCGCCGTATTTTTAAGTATTCTCCTTTAGTTTTTTTCTCTATCTAGAAGTGGAATAGAATAACCCGGTTGAAGGGTAATGATCATACGTCTGTAATGCATTGTATGTCCCAGAATAGGTCCTATCCTTCTACCCTTTCCGGGTAGTCGATGGCTATTCACAGCTACTATCTTAACACCAAAGAAGAGTTCGACCCAATGCTTTATTTCTGTCTTAGTGAATCCCGATTCGACATTAAAAGTATATTGATTCTTTCCCAATAAACGAAGACTTTTTTCTGTAAATACTGCGTATTTGATTCCATCCATAAATCGACTTTCCCTCCTATGCTCTGAGTTCCAGTATCGATAAGAATTCGAGTTCTTATTGTTCTTATGTTATGGTATGAATATACCATACCAATTCGTTATGTATGGATGATGGATGAGATTCCATGGATAGAGAGCCAGTTCCAATAGACTTATGGAACGTTCCCGTTCGCGTGCATCCAGCAGGAATTGAACCCGCAAATTACCAATTATGAGTTGGGCGCTTTAACCATTCAGCCATGGATGCTTAACAGGGATCATCGTACATCGTAAATAACCAATTTTCCTTTCATTAAGGTATGAGGGCTTCTTATTCCACAAGAACGAAAGCACCTTTTCATTCTTTCATATACTAGGGGTTTTTACTTGGAAAAGACAATGTTCCATACTAAAGGATTCGGGTCCATAACCACGAGTTTCAGTGCACTAGATCTTGTAGCACTTAGCAACGAGGCCCTATCCATTAGTATTCCACATAAGAAATCCATTCTAGAAAATAATACAATTGGATTAGCTCTTCATAGACAAACTTGGGGTTTGCGAGCCAAGGTAAGACCGGCTCGGGATCATGGGACCCTTTTCTATCAGATAGGAGGGGCTCTTGTACAAAATAGACTTATAAGTAATAACCCCATAGAATCTATCTATATAAAGAGGCAATCGTGTCAGGAAGCGGGTTTTTCTTTGGCCAAAAGGTACTTCGAACTTGGAACGAGCATGAAGAGATTAACGAGACTTCTTTCTCTTTTGAGTTTTTCTGGCGGACCGGCCGCGCAAGATCTTTGGTCTTCCCCTGGAACCGATGAAAAAAAGCGGATCGCTTCTTATGGACTCGCTCAGAATGATTCTTCTCTATCTATAGTTCATGGCCTATTAGAAGTAGAAGGTGCTCTGGTGCAATCCTTACCGACAGAAAAAGATTGCAGTTAGGTTGATAATAATCGAGTGCCATTACTTCGTCGGTCCGAACCAAGGAATTTGTTAGAAATGTTTTGAAATGGATATTGTTCTCTCTTTGATCAGGGATTGCTATATGAAAAGAAGTGGAGTTTGAAAAAGGGAACAGAATGGTCAAACCGGAACTGCTAGAGGAACGAATTTGAAATAGCATAACTTGGGCTCCTAGAATATGGCGCCCTTGGGACAATCTATTTGATTGCAGGGTTTTGTTCCGAAGCAAAGATATCCGCGGAGGCCGGTTCGTTTGTCCTATTCTGATATTCAGGACCAAGAGGTACTGGATTCTCTTTCGGATAGGCCCTGAAAGGAGAAGAAAGGCTGAAATGCCAACGGACCTCTGCCTATTCTCTAATTCACCGGATCCGATAGTACCCGTTTTTGGAACGTCCAGTGCCAAAGTCACTGAATGGGTAAGTTACCAATCCAATCCCTTTGACAAATCGGGTGTCATATTAGATATGATATTTCTATATATATAGAAATATCATAGAATAGACATATAGAATTTTTGGTCGGGAAATTCGAATG